TTACATAGAGAGAGGATCTGTTGTTTTTCAATCTCAGATAAATATTTCAACCAAGCCTTGTTCTCCATTTTTTTTTTCATTTAGATTATCTATTCATTAGAGATACCCTATCATAATATGAAAACGACGATAGGTATCTACACAAATTTGACGGTCATTTGTATGGTACATATTTTCATATCTTTCTGGATGAAAATAGGTAGGGTACATATTCTAATATATTTTTATTTTTGTGGTACTCTTGTCATGTATATGAGTATCACCACCTCCAGCCATACCATGATTTATACAATCTCCAGCTTCCTATAAAGGAAAAACACTAATTCATTCTACATGTTCATTCTACATGTGTTCGACAGAGGGATATCTCAATAACCAAAATCACTCTAGATTACCTACTGCCTACATAAAGTTGACCTCATAGCGGAGGCTTTTGTGGAAAGTTTTAGAGGTGTGTAAGCATCGGCCGGGTATTACCCTATAGAGTCAATTAATAGATTAACTAGTTTTACAAGTGAACTAGACAACTACGGTGGATTAATAACATAAAACTATGAAATAATGGATGTTTAGTCTCTACTTGATGTGGTCGGATTGAGAAAGCAAGAAGATAAGGTGTGTAGCCGGTATAACCATGGGCGTCCGATCTGATATCTCACTTCACGCTTCCAAGCAAGCCCCCTCCGCCCAATATCAAGCAAACGTCATGTCCAAGCCGAAAGACCTCCCTAAAGTAGGTCTCGGTCGTTCCCACTGGTAACCCTAACACAGCGCCATCTCATGGAAAACAACCAGCTCCATTTTCAGAATCCAAGCTTCCCCTTCCTTCGCTCCCTTTACTGGTTTATGGAAAAAGGAAACCACAAATGCAGGTTATTTTTATATAATAATCTCCGTTGACAATAATGTTCTTGATTTGAATTTGTGGTACTTGTTGGCAATTAAACGATGTTTCTTACATCTGAGGTATCCTAAATGCGGGCTAGATATGCTGACCGATTTCTGGTCTGTCTCATGATCACTATTCAGAGGAAGGAGAGAAAAATGCAAATTTTTCTCATAATGTCACGAACAAGGAAAAGGTTATTGCAAAATTATAGCTCAGGAAAGAGCATGTAACTAAAAACCTCTCCTTATCCAGAAAGCGTAAGGGCTTTGACTTAATTAAGTCCATACTAAGTGTGGAAGGTGAGTGTCGAGCTGGCCGGATCTGTAAGACGTCATCCTGGAGAGGTGCGAGGAGGTTTATTTCTTTTTAGGAGGAGAGAGAGAGAAAAAGGGCCTGTAGAGAGGAATAGTGTAGGGGGAGTAGTGGGTGCACTGGCTTGGGGTAGGAAAGGATGTTAGGCTAGTGCCAGTGGGGTACGTAAACGAGGACAGATCGCATGGTTTTGTACTGGTCAGTTTTGAGCTGTCGAGTGACGATTGCTCTATCTCTTAAGAAAGGGGAGGGAGTACTCTCTGACGGATTCGCTCTATTATTGCTTCCTATTCTTGAAGGAGTGATCGGGATTAAGCCGCGTGGCGATACCCGCGAAAAAGAAAGTCCTATTCGCTGTTTGGGGTGGGCCTTTCGTACTCAAATCCGTACGGGGAAAGGGCAATTATTCAGCAAAATCTAGTGGATGGGGTTCCATATTCACGAAAAGCCAGGTTTGAACCATGTTACGGAATCAAGACAAGAATTATTACTAATAATAAGAAAGGCCTTAAGCATAATACATAATATAAGGGCCTCCAACGCCTATAAATAGAAGCTTCTTTCTCTATTTGGCAAACCAAAGGGAGATGGATCCAGCTACCGTATCAAGACTTTATCAAATAGATCAAGCAATCCAACGCGTGGCGAACGCCAAGCTCCAGCAGGAGCAACTTCTGGGTCTCTTCTGGGAGCACATGCCTCCCATAGATCCTGAAGAAATTGCGAAAAGGATGCTAGCAATTCGGGATAGCATTCGTGAGCTTGATGAAAGGAAGAGGGAGCTGCTTGAAGAAAGGGACGCGCTCATTGTGCAGGGGGCCCAGAACAACCGTAGGGGAAATCAAAACTAGAAGATCTCTAAGATTTAAATAAGTAGTCTTGCAAGGCTTTCTTTGTTATTTTTCATGTTGTTCTACGTCTTTAATATGTTTTTATTTTAGTTAACTTTCTAATGTAGTCTTTAGTTGTTTGGCTCCTTTGTTTATGCGTGCACAAGTGGGCGTACTTCCCATGTATGTAACGGCTATTAATTAATTAATTATTAATGAATAAAAAGTTATCGTCTGCTTGGGCTTCCATGCCTCGCCAACTTTTAAGAAAAATTCCCTTTTCTTTATCAAGCTATCGATTGAACTCTTTGCTAGAAGCTCTCTTTCTAGTCAAGTGAGTGGATTAATCACGTAATAATAATCTTAGCATACCAAGGGGCTGGCCTGAGCTACTTAATCGATCCAGGCGAGAACCGAGCTAATCTTTAAAGCTCGCGAAGCTTCGCTTCCCTCCCCTTCCCTTATTAAGTATAAATATTAAGTGGAAAATAGTAGTCGGCATTCTATAAGTGACTTGCAGAGTCTACGAAGCTTTGCTTCTTGTAGTCGACCCGTAATGCCTTCCTTCATTTCATTTGCTTGCCCCCTTCCAGCTCAGAATGCCCAATACTTATTATTATCTATTATTATATAGTGCTAGAAGCTAACTGCCAGAAGCGCACCCTTCGGGTGTCGCTTCCAGCGCAGGAGGCCAAGCATTCTGCCGGACGTCCCGACCCGTGAGCCCTGTTCACCTTAGGTACTTCAGTAGTACGACAAGTTGTTCTACTTTTACTATTATTACCACTTATATTACTACTTATTACAACTATTATTACTACTATTTTTTTACTACTTATTACAACTAGTATTAGTACTAGTATTAGTACTATTATTAGTATTATACTTATATACTTACTATTTATATTTAGTATATATTTATATATTTAGTATATAAATGTAAATAAATATAATTAAATATAATAAAAAAAATATTAATTTAATATATTATTAATTTAATATATTATTAATAGCTGTAGAATATTAAGTAGCTAATATTAAGTAGCTGTAGAACAGAAAGTAGCTGTAGAACAGAATGCCGTTCGCCTTTACTTTATGACCTTTACTTTATGAGTAGTACTTAAGTAGCTAACTTCCCAAAGGTGAACAGCCCCCTGTTCTTTATATTCTAGTTGTAAGGGGCTTCCTCAGAAAAAAAGGAAGGAGGCATTCGAAAGGCCGACCACTATATCATAATCATAAGGCATTGTGGTGTAAAACCGACGACTACACGGCTCTATACACTAAGTCATGAGCGATATCGAAGCCAAGCCGCCGTCTATAGGCGAAGGGACGAAAGCCCGACGAAAGCCTATGCTACAGTAAAAAGTACGTTAAGGTTACAAAGTAACACTTAGCCTAGCCGTATACAAATACAAAGGGAAAGGCGTAAGTACGGACTAAGGTCAGCTGTGGATATAGACTAGGCGAAGTCTTAAACTATGGACCGAGACTACACTAAGGAACAAGGAAGCTTGACTCAGCAAAGAAGTCAAGGAACGAAGCTGCTTCTCTAATAGCCCCCGGAGGGGCAAAAGCTTTTTGAAAAGGGCTTGTAAATTCATTTTTTTATATTAAGAGAGAGGGACTTCAAGTTCTTAGGAAGAGCCGTACGAGGCAGCTCACGTACGGTTCTCGGGAGCCGAGCCAGCACAGGGGCTTAGGTCAACACTTATATAATAGCCAGTCATCAATTGGAAACGGGCAAGATGGTGATAAATTGCGATTGGCCTAAACCTTTGACTAGCCACTTTTATTGCGACCTGCCCATACATATGTTCACACAGCGAAGAAACGCCGAATGGAAGGAAGGGGGCAGTCCGCTAGCTGTTTCTTGGCCGCGCCCCCCTGCTTATAGATACGAGATACTTGATCTAAATTTTAAATTTTTAAATAGGGAATTGCGTACCATTAGCCGATATACGTATAGGAACATGGGTACATGATATTGAATGTCATCCAGCTGGAGCCGCAAGAACTTTTACTAAAATAATGAAGTGAAAGGAATTACTCCCTTCTTAGGAATCAGTAAATCCTATAAATGATTGTTATGATGTATCGTGGAAATTCTGTCAAAGGGACGAATCAACAAATTTTCTCTGGTGAAACAAAATATCTCTCATTTTCGCCTCGAATAGATTTTTTTTTTTTGTTTTCAAAGGAATCTTATTATGTTGTTTTGAAGGGTGCACTAATCCTTTGAACCCGGTCCCGACAGGTATCATCCCCCCCAAAACAACGTTCTCTTTCAGACCTTTCAACCAATCGATACGCCCCCGGAGAGCTGCCTTTGCTAAAACTCGAGCAGTTTCTTGAAAACTTGCTTCAGATATGAAACTTTGGGTATTGAGAGATGCTCTTGTTATTCCCAATAAGATGGCTCGGTAACAGATCGCTTCTTCCAAAGCGCGTCCCGTTCGTTCTGCTCGTAACAATCCGATTAGTTCTCCGGGTGAAAAAACATTAGGCATTCTGTCTTCTGAAACCAATACTTTTGATGTTATTTGCCGTACAATAATTTCTATATGCCTATTATGAATCCGCACCCCCTGGGATCGATAAATCTTTTGGATCTTATTGACCAAAGAGATACGACTTTGCACTATAGTTAGCTCAGCACTAATGAAGAATCCCCAAGGAATTCCAAGAATTCTTGTTATACATTCGTTCCAACCCTCAATCCTCTTTTCTAGATTCATCGATATTGAATGGATCGAGCGCACTTCTAACACTTGTTCCACTTTTGGAAGACCCTGCGTTATGTCCCCAGATCTCGACTTTTCATATATAAATGTAACTAATGTATCTCCTTCATAAAGGATTTCACCATAATCGCCATGAACGGTTGCTCCCGGGGTGGCCAAATAAGGCTTAGCTGATCGTATTACTACGGAATCGGCTTGAACAAAGATAACTTGACCCGATTTTAGGTGTGGTCCGGTTTTGGCTATACACACATTTTCACAAATAAACTGTCCAAGGCTAATTATTGTAGCCGTCTCTTCACAATAATTGTGACGGAGAAAATACCAATTCAAATTGAATGGATTGAAAATAATCTTACTGCATGGGTCGGGATTATAAAATTTCCCACTTTCACTTTCATCCATTGAATAATATTTAATTACTTGAAAAGTCCGTTTGAAATTGTCAGGTTGCAAATAGTTAGTTAACAAGATTTTATTGTGAGTTATTAAGTGGGAAAATAAAAAAAAATTCTCAATTGGGGGGGCTGATCCTAAAGGGCCCAACGAATTCCTAATTGGAATTAGGGGATCCCTTTGATGAATTGATTCTTTTATTCCATTGTGATATTTTAGATCGTTGAATGGACCCATTCGAGAACACTTGGATGATAACAAAATTATCAATGGTTGGAATTCCTTATTTCTATTCAACAATGTATGAATAGTTCCTTGATTTGGGTTAAGGAATTGTTGAATTCTTGTCTTTGAATGGGAATATATGGAGCCAAACGGATTGATATTGATGTAATCTGATCCATTATCAGAGAGCAATCCTGAACCTGAGGGATCATTCCTTTTTCCGATATAAGAAATAGGGGATTTTGCCAAGTCGATTCTTAGGAAATGTCGAATCAAACCATTTATCCTTATTTCAACAAAAGAAGCACGGGCTTCTTCGCCAGAAGAACTTTTTTTGTCTTGGTCCCAATTCAATACTAAACAAGTCCGAACTAATTGAAGAGTTGTGTCATAAATTCCTCGAATCGGTTTGCCCTTTCCATAAAGCATATAATTGATAACTCGAAGTTGCACAATATCCCTTTCCTGCAACATATCGGGAGGGAAAAGTGTTGCTAAATATAGACCGTCCGTTATTTCATATGTGACGACAGGTCGAACAAAAACAAAATGCTTTTTTTTGCTAGGTGTAATCTGTTGGACATAGATCCAATTTTTCATTTTTTTGAATTCCTTGGAATTTCCTTTTCCCCTCCCCGGTGGTATCAAAACGCCGCTATGCCGGGATATCGTATCTATTTTTCCAGGAAAATGTATATCTCCAGAAAATATTTTAAGTTCAATTCTTTTTTTTTTTCTCTCCACCCGGACCAATCCGCCTACCCGGCTTCTTAGATTTAAAGTGATTTGTGTATCTACCCCAATGAGACTATTGTTCCGTACCATTATGGAAGAAGATCCAGGTAAGATATGAACTTCCTCGGGAATGAAAAAAAATAGATCTACTTTCATTTGGTATTTTGGCCTAAATTCCTTGACTCCTCGATACTCAATCGAATCCGGGATTGAATGCATTCCTATAGTCCCATATTTAGTAATTCCCGAACTCTTTCTTCTATACCGAGGATCGTCGAAATAAGAAAGAATACTATTTCTACGGAAAATACCATTTATGGGGAGTTCAGTCGAGATACCCAGAGGGGACATTAGTTCGTTCTCGCACGATTGGAGTGGAATAATAAATCTATTTCTTCGCCTCTTTGACAATAAATCTGAATTCTCGCGGAGAATGGCCGGATAGATGAGATTACAATGAGCAGTACATATGACTTGATTAAGGTGTGAATAATCAGGAATGCTGCCTTTTTTTTTACCATAAAAACCCGAACTAAAGAATTTGTCTCTCTTAGTTACCGAGAGGCTAGAAGTATACCTTTGCTTGACAGAAAGAGAATGCGTGCTCGTTTGATCTTGATCCTTGTGAAGGGAAAGGGAGACTGGACTTGATCTACAGGGCCCCCCTAATAATATCCATAAATGACTTGTTTTTGGTAATAGATGCACATTACCGTATGTAAATTCAGGCGCATGATCGACATCGGTACTCCAGTGCATTTCCCCGTCTGAGTCGGAATAAATATATTTTTGAACCTTCTCTTTAAAATTCAAAGTGGACGTTCCCGCGCGAATCTCAGCAATCACTTGCTCTGATTCTACATATTGATCATTTTGAACTAAAAGAAAACTTTTGGGTGGAATAGTCACATTATGTAGAATATCTTCACTCTCAATAGTTACATACAAGTCTATAGAACATAGAAAGGCAGGATGACCGTGACGTGTACGTGTCGGATGAACCAAATCCTCATTAAATTTTATTTTTCCATTAGAGGGTGCTCTCACATGTTCTGCAGTACCTCCCGTGAATACTCCGCCGGTATGAAAAGTTCTTAATGTTAATTGAGTACCCGGTTCGCCAATCGATTGGCCTGCAATAATACCTACAGCCTCCCCCAACTCAACCAGGTCCCCATGAGTGGGACTCCGCCCATAGCATAATCGACAGATCCAAGATGTACTCCTACAGGTAAAGGGAGTTCGAATAGATATTGGTTGTACTCGAAAGGTTATGAATCGATTTACAAGTTCAATCCCGATGTCTTGCTTTTGAGTGGCAATACAACGCGGACCCATATATATATCATCCGCTAATACACGACCAATT